TTCCTCCTGTAATATGAGTTACTACTCCTTGATCACTTATAGTACCCCAAACATCCGACTGCATTTTCCAACTGAAATGGAAAATAACTACCGAAATAGAATTGTACATCCAGAATAGACCTAAGAAGACATGATCCCAGGCGGATACTTGACAAGTTCCCCCTCTTCCAGGTCCATCACAAGGGAAACGAAAACCAAGATTTGCTTTATCAGGTATCAAACGGGAACTGCGAGCAAATAAAACACCTTTCAGTAGTATCAATACAGTCACGTGGATCGTAAATGCATGAATATGATGGACTAAAAAGTCCGCGGTTCCTAATGGAATAGGTAACAAAGCGACTTTGCCGCCTACTGCTACCAACTCACCACCTCCCCAAGTTAAGCTGGTACTTGCCGTTGCACCAGGAGCTGTTATGCCAGGTGCTAAAGCATGGGTGTTTTGTACCCATTGAGCAAAGATGGGTTGTAATTGTATAGCGGTATCTGAAAACATATCTTGTGGACGCCCTAAAGCGCTCATAGTATCATTATGAATATATAAGCCAAAACTGTGAAAACCTAGAAATATACATGCCCAGTTAAGATGTGATATGATTGCATCGCGATGTCTAAGGACACGATCTAATAGATCGTTGTATCGAGTAGTTGGATCGTAATCTCTTACCATAAAAATTGCTGCATGTGCAGCAGCACCAACTATGAGAAACCCACCGATCCACATGTGATGTGTAAACAACGAAAGTTGTGTACCATAGTCAATAGCTAGGTATGGATAGGGGGGCATGGAATACATATGGTGAGCTACAATAATGGTTAAAGAACCTAACATAGCCAGATTAAGAGATAATTGAGCATGCCACGACGTTGTTAGGATTTCATAGAGTCCCTTATGGCCCTGGCCTGTAAATGGACCTTTATGAGCCTCTAAAATGTCTTTAAGGCCATGACCAATACCCCAGTTGGTTCTATACATATGACCAGCGATCAGGAAAAGAATTGCAATAGCTAAATGATGGTGTGCAACATCGGTCAGCCATAAACCACCTGTTATTGGATCTAATCCTCCACGAAAAGTAAGAAATTCAGCGTATTTTGACCAATTCAAGGTGAAAAAGGGGGTTGCTCCCTCGGCAAAACTAGGATAAAGTTGAGCCAAAAGGTCCCGATTCAAGATAAATTCATGAGGAAGTGGTATCTCTTTAGGATCAACTCCAGCGTCGAGAAATTGGTTAATCGGTAAAGATACATGAATTTGGTGTCCCGCCCAAGAAAGAGACCCAAGTCCTAGTAACCCCGCTAAGTGATGATTTAACATAGATTCTACATCTTGGAACCAAGCCAATTTTGGAGCGGCTTTGTGATAATGGAACCAACCGGCAAAAAGCATTAACGATGCAAAGACCAATGCGCCAATGGCGGTACAATAGAGTTGTAATTCACTAGTTATTCCAGATGCTCGCCAAATCTGAAAAAAACCGGAGGTTATTTGGATTCCTCGGAAACCCCCACCCACATCACCATTCAATATTTCTTGACCTACTATTGGCCAAACTACCTGGGCACTGGGTGCAATGTGAGTAGGATCACTTAGCCATGCTTCATAATTGGAAAAACGGGCGCCATGGAAATACATGCCACTCAGCCAAAGAAATATAATGGAGAGTTGACCGAAATGAGCACTAAATACTTTTCGAGAGATCTCCTCCAAATCATTGGTATGACTATCGAAATCGTGAGCATCAGCATGTAGGTTCCAGATCCAAGTGGTAGTATCAGGGCCCTTAGCTATTGTTCTTGAGAAATGGCCGGGTCTGGCCCACTCCTCGAAAGACGTTTTTATAGGATCCCTATCTACAACAATTTTCACTTCTGGTTCCGGCGAACGAATAATCATTAAGTCCTCCTCTTTCCGGACAACACATACAAAGAGACCCGCCAACAGTCAAGTTTTTAGTGAACCTCTGAAAGATAGCTATTTTTTTTATGATTAGTCCCTTTCTTTCCTATCTCCCATCCATCTATTTTCTTTAGTTATTCACTGGAGCAATTATGATATTGAAGTCAATACGAGGCAAGTGTTCGGATCTATTATGACATAACGATTAGGTGCCCAACGGACTCCCCTTTCTTTTTGAAAGTCCTTTCCCAGCGTGACGAAAAAACGATTTTTTTGTGCAACCTAGTGTACTTATATCTGAATGTATAAGTACCTACATGAATCTACTCCCATAGAATATCTTATTACTTTACTATAAATCACAAGATCATTCATTAGAATTAATAAGATCCATCCCTATATTTTATCTATTCTATATTTAGTCATTCGAATTCGAAGGTATCTTGTATCTTTTATTAGTTTGATTAGTTTTATTCTATACTATCTTCGGATTCGGATCATTTATCGCTATGAGATACCATACAATGATTTTAGAAGGAGGGGATATAATGAAATTCTTGATTGGATCTTTTCCTGGGAATGATCTATTTTATTTAATTGATGGATCCAACAACTAATTTTAATGAAATAAAAAAGAGAGTGGTCTTATTCGAACCGCCTGGTGATCTTCAACCAATTATGTGCTTCAATATAATTACCTGGACTAAGCGCTATAGCTTGTTTCCAATACTCAGCAGCTTGATCGGACCAAGCCTCCGCAATTTCAGAATCACCCTGTAGAATGGCCTGTTCTCCCCGGTCGGAATAGGTGGTTCCTTCCCCTAGAACCGTACTTGAGAGTTTCCTACCTCATACGGCTCAACAATCAATTCTTTTTTTTTCTTGGGTCCCATCTTAATCTACCCTATGCTAACTGAATTAGATTTGTCATAAATGTATCCCATTTTTCCCATTTTGTTGGGTTAGCCAGAAGAAGTTAATTACATAAGTTTAAAACTCTAATTTTTTTGATCAATAATCAATAACAAGTTTTATCTTTTCTCCCACCTTCAGAAGAATGAAGCATAAATCGCCCCTATATCCTATACCCTATATCCTATACCCTATATCCTATATATGAGTAATGGCCTATATCCTATTAGTAATAGCCTATATCCTATATAAGCCTATATCTATATATATATAGTAATAGTATATAGTATATAGTATATAGTGTTAGAGTGTTAGAATATAGTGTTAGAATTCTCCGAAAGGTACCTATCTCGGTTTCATATATGAAATTTATTTTCTATAGATATAGAATCTTTGAAAAAGACTTTCCTCCATAAGATAAGAAAAAAGAACTTACCATCTTTGGGATCTGATGCTACACCGCTGCTCAATACTTTAGTGGATCGACTCTATTACATAAGTTGATTCCTAACTTTTATCCCGTATCACGGCATAAGTAAGAAAAGCAGTTCTTAACTCTATTGACCCAATAGCTCGCTAATAAATCTTTACGGTGCTTTCTCTATCAATTCAATCCTTTATCCATAGAGTATAGTATATAGGCTATATCTATTTCTTCCTATTTTGGTTCTCGTGAAGTTTCTTTATTTGCTACAGCTGATAAAAACCGTTGCTTTAGACGATGCATATGTAGAAAGCCTATTTTTTCTAGTATTTACTAGTCGATTGGATCTTTTTTTCCTTCTTTCTATAGTGGAGATAGTCGCACGTAATGACAGATCACGGCCATATTATTAAAAGCTTGTGGTAAGAATGGGTTTCGTTCTAGTGCTCGGAAATAATATTCCAAAGCCTTTGTATGCTCTCCGTTACTTGTGTGTATAAGGCCTATGTTATAGAGTATATAACTTCGATCATAGGGATCAATTTCTGGTCGCGTAGCTTCATAATAATTCTGTAAAGCTTCCGCATAATTTCCTTCGGATTGAGCCAACATCCGTTACGGTCGTTCATTCTGTTCAAAGAATCTCCGTTCCAGAACCGTACGTGATATTTTCATTTCATACGGCTCCTCCTTCTGTGCATAGTACTAAGGGAAATAATCCATGGAATTCCGATTTAACTATTCTCATTATGAACTGACAGGAGCTGGTATTTTTACAAGAAATCTCTAGCTAGCCTTCCCGCAAGAGGTTTTTTCTTAACACCAATCGTATTAGTGCTAGATGGAAATGGTAACTCCAACAATTTCTTTGTCCTCAACGCCCCCTATTTCCAGGAATTAGTCACTTCAACGATCTTTGATGGTTATATGGGTACCCAAAGTACGAACGAGATGGATGTTTGTTGTCCCAACCATTCTTGTAGCCCTGATACCAATAAGGAAAAGGGTAATTTATAACAAAGTTTTCGTGTTGTTGATTCCTAGGTGTAGTGCTTCTTCCCCTATGCTGCCTATTAGTACTAGTGGAGTAGGATTGACCCGCAATACGGAACCTATAGGTATAACCTTTCGCTCAATACTAAAATCAACAATTGAAGCATCTGAGGCTGCATCAATCGAGGATACACGACAGAAGGAATTGTTCTATCTCCAAACTTCACCTTCACCAAGCGTGGGTTTATTTCAATAATTTTGTTCTTTCTATCCCGAACCACGTCTCTTTTCTTTCTCGTAATACTGAGGACGGCTAGACTAAAAAAAAAAAGAATCAAATCGCACCATCTCTGTAATAGGTAAATGCCTTTTTTTCTCCAGAAGTAGTCGGAATTATTCGTAATAAGATATTGGCTACAATTGAAGAGGTCTTATCAATAAAATTTGCATTTATCCGAGATCTAGGCATAATTAACAATCCATTCTATAATTCTTTTCATTATCCCTCGGGAAAATGATCCCGCAAACTAAAGGAATTGTAGAGTACGAAATAACATAAAAACAGACTAATTCTAAAATTCTAAAAAAGATGTGGACCTTTTGTTCAAACCGTCCCTTTTTGTTTGGATTGGACAAGGAGGGATAGGAGAGAGATAGGAAATATTGGAATCGGATTAGATTTCATTCCAATAAGGTAAGGTAAGCATCTGGTTTGTTTGCATAACATGGATACGCCATGCCATACAATTGAAATAGAAAGATCCATGGAACGATTCATAAATTTGTACTAGATCTATGGGGTAGCTGATGAAAGAAGTTTTTGTTGAGAAATAGGAAATTGGATTTGAAAGGAATTATTCTTACGGAACCATTCATCGGCCGTACTTGTACTGCAATAATATGAATGACTCGCTATTCACTCGGTTTCTGGTCAATAATAAAATTATGTAGGAGAGATGGCCGAGTGGTTCAAGGCGTAGTATTGGAACTGCTATGTAGGCTTTTGTTTACCGAGGGTTCGAATCCCTCTCTTTCCGTTTCTCTTAATTCACCAACGTTACTGAACACAATCTATCAAATCAAATAACAATTTATACCATCATCCCAACAAGAGGACCTTGATTTGATAAAAATTGTCTATTCTTTTCTTAATTACATTACTGTGGTACATAAAAGTCTAAAATACAAATATCGGAAAAAGAAAGAGCAAAAAAATCTTACTGCCGGTCCATTTGTGATACGTGAATGAGAAAAATGCGGATCAAGGCCCTTACCTTAGATCTATTTATTTTACTTTACTTCGATTTCGGCAAAAAGGGACAAAATTCTCTGAAACTTTCTTTGTTATTTTCGTTAGGTTCAAGTCTGGCGGGAATAATATTCTACGACTAACAACTCATTTATTTTCAAACCGATCCATTTACTATCTATTATTTGATTTACTACTCCTTTATATTGGAATGAGTCAAAAGTCAAATGTTTTGGCAATTCCTCGCGAGGGGATAAAGAAATATAATTTTGAATCAGAGCTTTCGATTTTTGTTTTTCCTTCGTAGTAATAATATCTCTGGGTTTACAACGATAACTCGGTATATCCACTATACGACCATTAACTAAAATATGTCTATGGTTAACTAATTGTCTGGCTCCAGGAATGGTCGAAGCCATACCCAATCGGAAAAGGATGTTATCCAAACGCATCTCAAGTAATTGTAGTAAAACCTGACTTGTTGACCCTTTGGCTTTTCCAGCAATATGCACATATCTAAGTAATTGTCGCTCTGTCAGACCATAATGAAAACGCAATTTCTGTTTTTCTTCTAGACGAATACGATATTGCGATTTTTTCCCAGAACGCAGTTGGTTTTTAAGATCACTTCCGGATCTAGGTTTTTTACTAGTTAGTCCTGGTAAAGCCCCCAGACGCCGTATTTTTTTGAAACGAGGTCCTCGGTAACGAGACATAAAGACTCCTTTTTTATTTTATTGATATTTTGAAATTTCATTTTTCAGAAAAAAATGAAAACTGAACTATAAATTAAGACTGAACTAAGGAATAAACAAAGCTAAATCTACTAAAATACTACAAAGTAGACTAAAAAAAATTCTATCAATATCCGGATTTTTTGTATATATAGGAAGTTGCGGCTCCGTTTTATGATTTGTTCTGTAGAGATAGATCTAATTGCTACAATACATTTTTTATTCATAGTTGCAAGTTACCACGACATAATAGATAGATCAGTGATTCACCATTTTGAAATTGGAAAAAGGAGAGGATAGATTATCAATCATGGAAAAATCGATAGAGAAAAAGCCGGCTATCGGAGTCGAACCGATGACCATCGCATTACAAATGCGATGCTCTAACCTCTGAGCTAAGCGGGCTCACGCTCACATAACATATATAGTATATAGGAATTGAGGAAACTACCGGATTTTAGCTATTAGTTGATCTTAGCTATTCGTTTAATTAACTAATTACTAATTAACTAGAATTAATTAGTAATATTAAATTATTAATATTATATTACTAGAATTACTAGTACTAGAATAAACAAAATAAACTATATTATATTACTATAGTATATTATACTATATTATATTAGTATTAATTATTATATTAATATTAATTATACTATTAACTATTAATTATTAGTATTAATTATTATATTAATATTAATTATACTATTAACTATTAATTTAAATTATAATACTATTAACTATTAATTATACTATTAATAAAATTTAAATTTTAATTATAATACTATTAACTATTAATTATACTATTAATAAAATTTAAATATAGATAAATATAATAATATAAAAATAATATAATTCTAAATTAGAAAGAAAAAGAATAAAGAATATTATAATATATATGAATATTATAATAATAATATATATATAATATAAATATGATATGAATATTATTTTTAAATATGAATATTATTTTATAATAATAATATATATTATATAAATATGAATATTATTCATAATAATATTATTCATATTCATAATAATATTATTCATAATAATATATATAATATATATATGGATATTATAATAATTTATAATAATAATATATATAATATATATAATATAAATAAAATAATATATATAATATAAATAGAATAATATAAATAAATATAATATATATTATATATATATATATAAATAAATATAAATGATAAATAAAATGATAAATGATAAATAAATGGAATTCCATTTTATTTATCATTTATTTTATTTATCATTTAATTAATTAGAATATAAATAATATAATGAAAATGAATATGAATAATGAAAATGAATATAAAATTGGTCGAATTGTAAATTATGATTATAAAAAATCTAATTTTTTCTTAAAATAAAACTCATTTTTTTTGTTTTTTTGTTATATAAAATTATAGGAAATCATATCCATATATCATATCATATTAAGTTTTAAGTTAATTTATATTATAATTGTTTATAATTGTTAATTATAGCTATAGCGGATCGGCCCTAAGATAAAAAAAAGATAAGGATAAAAATACAATCTAAATTAAGATGAGACATTCTTCTGGTTTGATTCGGAAAAGGAGGAGATAGGACGAAAAAAGAAGAATGAATATCGACCGTTCCACTATTCCAAGTCGCGCTGTAAAAACGAAAGGGAGGGAGAAACGTATATATGCTGGATATATCTATCCATATTGAATTGTGGATATATCAATGATAGAATCATTTCTGATTGAAACAAGGTTCATCCAATCAATATAGATGAACTGATTGAGGATAGCCAAAAAATAAAATAGCAGCATACACTTTTTCAATAAAGAAAGAAATCATTATCCAACGAATTCAACGGGTCCAAACAAACAAAATAAATGAAAGAGATAGATGGAATTCTAACCGGATCTTGGTATCAAAGGGGATATGGCGAAATTGGTAGACGCTACGGACTTGATTGGATTGAGCCTTAGTATGGAAACCTGCTAAGTGGTAACTTCCAAATTCAGAGAAACCCTGGAATTAAAAATGGGCAATCCTGAGCCAAATCCTTATTTTTAGAAAACAAAGGTTTATATTTATAAAACTAGAATCAAAAAGGATAGGTGCAGAGACTCAATGGAAGCTGTTCTAACGAATGGAGTTGACTACGTTTCATTGGTAGCAGGAATCCGTAATTCAAAATTACAGAAAAGATGTTCCTATATACCTAATACGTACGTATACATACTGAAATATTAAACGCATGACCCGAATCCATTATATTCGAATTATATATAATTCGAATATGAAAAATTCAGAGTTATTGTGAATCCATTCCAATGGAAGTTGAAGGAAGAATTTAATATTCAATTATGAAATCATTCATTCCAGAGTTTGATAGATCTTTTTAAAAACTGATTAATCGGACGAGAATAAAGAGAGAGTCCCGTTCTACATGTCAATACTGACAACAATGAAATTTATAGTAAGAGGAAAATCCGTCGACTTTAGAAATCGTGAGGGTTCAAGTCCCTCTATCCCCAATAAAAAGTTCATTTGACTTCCTAAGTATTTATCCTCTTTTTTTTTTCATCAGTGGTTGAGTTCAAACAAAATTCACTATCTTTCTCATTCACCCTATTCTTTCACAAATGGATCCGAACTGAAATCCTTGGATCTTATCCCAATTTGGATAGATACAATACCTCTACAAATAAACATATATGGGTAAAGAATCTCTATTATTGAATCATTCACAGTCCATATCATTATCCTTACACTTACTACTCAAATTTTTTACTACTTTTCATTTTGAGTCCCTTTAATTGACATAGACACAAGTACTCTACTAAGATGATGCGTGGAAAATGGTTGGGATAGCTCAGTTGGTAGAGCAGAGGACTGAAAATCCTCGTGTCACCAGTTCAAATCTGGTTCCTGACACATAAATAATGTATCGGATAGATATTCATACAAACTAATCGAGACGGATCGGGATACATATTCGTTAATAGTCTAGAGCATAATACATATTTACTCATCTAGATGTATAGATATCTACCTTCTTTTAGTTTTTTTTTGGGGGGGGGGGGGGAAGAACGGAGTGATATTATGTTCCCGTCTCTTTTTTCCTTCTTGTTTCATCATACTGTGCTTTCTCTCATTCAACTCATTCAAAAAGAATATTAAGTCTTTATCTATATCCGAATATTAAGTCTTTATCTATATCCAAAATAAATAAGTTTTTTAAAAAACTTAAAAGTCAAAAGGAATTAAAGGATAGCAATAGACAGAATGCACTTCAGACACAGTACAAATCCGATCCCTTTTTATTTCTGAATTTCATATTTTTTTTTTTAGATTTATTCCATTTCTTCACTCTTGCTATTCCATTTCTTCACTCTTGCTTACGTTACTTTCCGGGGTCCATCTAAGTAAGTTATGCGCGCGGTCGTGGTACAAAGTTCATGGTGCGGAACTCTTTTGCTTCATCCTATTGTTTCTGCTCATACGAAACGGATATGACCTTTTCCAAATTTTGGAATTGAAGTTTTTTTTAGGTTATCCATAATACGAATTAAAGTCCGGTTACTCTCTTTTATCTAGAACTGGGTGTAAAAATATTCCTTCACTGGAATGAAATCTGAAATCGTGTCATATCATAGTTGTAGTCGTATAAGTAAACATTAGTTTCTTATCATTTAATGAGCATCTTGTATTTCATAGAAATTGGGGGTAATATAGTCCTTACGTAGGGGCCAACCTAGCCAACTTTCCGGCATCAAAATACGTTT